TTATTGTTTATTATTACTTTTATTATTATTACATTCTAGTAATATACAGTACATTCTAGTAATATATAGATAACAAAATATAGATAATAAATACATTACAGATATAGTATAATTTCAATATTGAAATATATTAATCAATATTGAAATCACTATTTAAATATACTAAAATAAAAAATATACTAAAATAAAAAAGAAATATACTCTATATCTCTCTATACTCTATATCTCTATATATCTCTATATATAGAGATATAGAGTATATATAGAGTATATATATAGAGTATATATATATATAGAGTATATATATATGGATGAAAATGAATATGGATGAAAATGAAAATATATAGAGTATATATTTGGATTTTGGATGAAAATATAATGAAAATATAAAGTATATATATGGATATATGGATGGATGAAGCGGGTAGCGGGAATCGAACCCGCATCGTTAGCTTGGAAGGCTAGGGGTTATAGTCGATGTTGATTCATCATCTTTAACATCTCTAATTCAAAACCGAATATGAAACTTTGGTTTCATTCGGCTCCTTTATGGAAGCTGGAAAAATTTCCAGCTATAAGACGTGAGCGAAAAAAAATTTGACCCATAACATCTATGTCAGCCTTTCGCTATTTTATTTTAATAGATTCAAAACAACGCGCTTTCTAGATGATCCCTCTAGACACGAGAGAGAGGGGTTTTAATAATCTTTCTAGTTACTTCGTTCTCTATTTCTATTTGAGAGAATCCTTAGGAAAAGCTTTTTGTTTCTACCGAGTTAAAACAAAACGTCGATACCTATAGTAAACCAAAGTCGTCGTTTAATACTTATTTTGCTTCAATCTCGACTATACAAAACAAACAAAAAATGGAAGGTTTAGTTACGATTAGAAATACACTTTTCTGTCTTTAGCGTATCCATAGATCCTTTCCTCATATTCATTCAATTGGGAAGTCTTGATCCAATTAAAAAAAATTATGTTTCGTAATCTCATAATCCAATTTTTTGATTTCTAATTAACTTTTGGATACAAATCACGAGAATATATATTCTTCCTCGAATTTTTCATTAAGAGGTAAAGGATTTAATCCTTGTAAGAAATAAAGTTTTTGATCGGAATATGGATATGCGCCGAGGGATCCCTTAATTTCTTAGGATTAATAGAACGAATCACACTTTTACCACTAAACTATACCCGCTATGATGCGATTATTATATATAAATGAACCTTTTGTCGAGATAAGAGAATCGGGCAGAATTAAGATTAAGATAGAATTTTAAAAGAATCATGAAAATTAGAATTAGAGCGTTGACGTATTGTATTTCTTCAGCGGACTTAATGAGAAAAGAAGAATTGTTGATTCTATATTATTTGATCCTATATCATAGGAATGTAAATCGTCCTGCTTCTGATTGTTGTTGTTTCAATAACAACTATTTTTGTTTTCGAATCAAATAAGTCATGTTATCCACTATGATTTGTTGGAATATAAAATGGCCCATGATCCGGGCTCGGTCATGAAAATAAAAGGGACCCCTCGGAAAAAAGAAAAAAAAAAGGGGTAGTTTCTTTTTTTTTTTTTATCATTTTTTTTTATCATTTATTTTTATAATTTATTTTATATAATATATATTTATTTTATATAATTTTATATTATATAATTTTAATTTATATTATATAATTTATATTATATAATTTTAATTTATATTATATAATTTTCCTAATTTTTTTATTTATAACCTTTTATAAATTTTTCATAAATCTTTTCTAAATAAATCTTTTTTAAATCAAAGAAAAAAATTTATTTGAGTTTTTTTTCTTTGATTTAGATTGCTTGATATATATTAGATTTTTTGATTGGAAGATTGAGTTTAAGATACTTTTTTAAAGCCCTTAATTTATCTACTTTATTTACTTTAATCTAAATGAAATTGGAAGAATTGCTGATGAAATTTTTATATATTTCTAGTTTTATTATTTTTTATTATATTTTTATTATTTTTTTTTTATTATTTTTTATTATATATTAATTATTATATATTAATACTTATTTAATATTATATATTTTATATATTAAGTTATTATATATTTTATATATTAAGTATATTAATCCTCTTAAGGATTATATATTAATTTAAGGATTATATATTGATTCTCCTAATACTTCAATTATATTAATTAATACTCAAATCTACTAAAATCCTATTTTAATATTATAAATCCTATTTTACTATTCTAATTTTTCTGATATTTATATATTAGAATATAATAAAACTGAATGTAATAAAACCATTTAATTTAATATATATTATTTATTTAATAAACTAGAATAAACTAGACTATTATATCTATTATTATATAATAGTTATAATAATAGATATAATAGATAATAAATACAATTATATATAGATAATTTATATAATTATATAAATTATCTATATATACTATTAATATACTATTAAATTAATTAGCTATTAAATTAATTAGCTATTAATTTAATTAGAATAAAATATTCAATTAATTAGAATTCAAGTACAAATTCTTAATTAAAAAGAATTCTAATTAAGATAATTAAGAATAATTAGAATTAAAAAGAATTACGAATTAGGAAAGTAATAAAGAGAGCTAAAAAAAGAGAAATGGAAAAAAAAAGGTTTTTTTTGAGCCTCACTTGTTATGTAATATAAGATAGTAATTACCAATTTAAAATTGGGAGAGATGGCTGAGTGGACTAAAGCGTCGGATTGCTAATCCGTTGTACGAGTTATTCGTACCGAGGGTTCGAATCCCTCTCTTTCCGGTTCTGTTGATAACTTGGTATTTTTTTTATCTTTTTATCTGTCAAATTTATCGAATCTTTTTTCTTTTGTTTTAGTTACTTTTGTTTTATTTAATTTAATAGTTAAAGATGTAGAATAAAGAAAACGCCCAAAACATTTAAAAATCAAGCAAGGAAAAACGGTTATTTTTTATTCTTCACGTCCCGGATTGCGCCCCGGATCATTGGATAAAAATCCGAAAATGAAGAGAGAAACAAAGAATATCACTACTGTGTAAACAAAGAGTTTGAGAGTAAGCATTATACAATCTCCAAGATCTTTTTTGGTTTGGAAAAAGAAAATAGATTCTTTCTTTTTATACTACATATAATATTTTGACATCAAGAAACAAATCGGTTTCTAGAAATCGAAAAAAAAAAAAAATTGTATAAATTCATTTGTAATAAGAGTCCAATCTTTCGTTGCCAAAAATTTTCTTTCATATCCACAATTAGATAGTGCGGGGGACTCTAATAGGATTTCTTTCAATAGAATGGAAAAAATTCCAAAATGAAGAAATGGAGTAATTAAGATTTCTCGCGTCTATACAATAACTTCAATGTTTAAATTGAGGGCTTATACTATAAGACTTATTTGATCTTATTAATTGCTAATTGCTATAATTTTTTTGCTATAATTTTTTTTTTATCGAATAAATCGTGAATTCTTTTAGGCTAGTATTAAAGATCTCATCGAAAACTTACAGCAGCTTGCCAAACAAAGGCTAATAGAAAAAAAAGCACAGGTATTACTGGCATAATATCTATGATTGAGTTCAAAAAAGCGTAGGCTTCGGGCAATTTTGTGAAGAAAAAACTGCTTGAATAAAGGGCAGAATTAAGACAGATACAAATCAAACTAAAAAGATTAAGCATAACAAAGATTTTGTTAAAGATTTTGTTCTTGAAAATAATTGTATTTTGACTGAGTTATAAATATATTATTGATATAAAATAAAATAAGGTAGACCAAAAAACGTTCTTTAAACTTAAACTCACCCAATCAAAAATCCTTGAATTCTCTGAAATAAAAAAAGAATAAGAATAGACGAAATCATATTTTCATACAATATCATAATTGAATTATATATTATAATCAATTAGAATCAATCAATTCAGTTTAATTTTATATCTACATATATTAAAATCCGAACAACAAGCTAATCTTAATCATAGATACTTGGGCGAGAATTGACGAAGAACCCATACCACTATTACTTTTTATTAGTGTTGAATAGAAATATAAATGGGGCGTGGCCAAGTGGTAAGGCAACGGGTTTTGGTCCCGCTATTCGGAGGTTCGAATCCTTCCGTCCCAGAGCATACCTATATTCATATATTAAAATGAAAACATCTATTAAAATGAAAATAAGGATTGCCTTTTTGAACAATTTTCTATTTAGGAGGATAATAAATTCACTTTTTGTTTCTTATTTTTAATGACTTTTTTCGCAATCATATCTTTTTCAAAAATTTTATCGTGTTCAAATAATACGCAAATTAATTGAATCTCCTTTTTATCATAGAATGCTTTGTTTTATAACTTATTGTTTTATAACTTATAACGACAAAAACGACAAAAATCTTTTTTTTTTTTTTTATTATTATTTAATATAGTTTATATAATTTATAGTGAATTTTTTTGGTTAAATTGAATTGAATTAATTCTTTTGTTTTTTTCATTGTGTATATATTTTTTTTTTTAACTTTAACGCATTCGCATTCATATTGACAACAATGTATCAAATAAATATAATCCGATCTGGATAATTGTATCTTGTCTGTAGATCTATTTAATTTTTCTCCGTTCCATGGGTTTGATTTTTTTCTTCATTCAAATAATGAATTTGTTGGATGTGCTGTGATACAAAAATATTTTTTTGATTCAAAAAAGAAAAAATGTATATTTAATTTATATTTATAAAAAATGTTCTAAATTATAGAATAAATTCTAAAAAAGTATTGTTCTAATGTTCTAATTTATATAAGTTATCTAATTTATATATTAAGTTATATAAACTAAAATATATTTATAAAATATATTTATTAAATAAATATAACATATATTTATATTGTAAATATAGTGAATATGAATCTATTTATATAAATTCAATATATTTATATAATAAATAATATCTATATCCTAAATAAGATATAATAAATAAGTCTATAATAAATATACAAAATATACAAGAAATATAGGAATGAGTAACATAAGAAACAAAAGGTGATCCATAGGTTTTGACTTTATCTTTACTTTATCTAATCTTTACTTTATCTATTTGACTTTATCTATATATATTTTTATTTATACTTTATACTTTTACTTTACTTTTATTTACTCTTTACTTTTATTTACTTGAATTTTTTTACTTGAATTTTTATTTTTTTTGATATTGGAGTTGAGATTTTTTTGAGAATTTCTTTTGATCTTTCTTTTATGTTCAGAATCCATTAGAAATTTTTTCATTTCTTGGTTCTTTCCTTCTAATTTAATGTTTTGATTGTGTCATACGATTCAATCTCTTTATTTATTTATTTTGATTCTGATTGTATTTACATAACCTAATTATTTTAGTTCTTATTTGGGTTGCTAACTCAACGGTAGAGTACTCGGCTTTTAAGCGCGACTAACATCTTTTATGCATTTGTATGAATAAAGAGATTCGTCCATACCATCGGTATAGTTTGTAAGACCACGACTGATCTTGAAAGGAATGAATGGAAAAAACAGCATGTCGTATCAATGTCGAATTCTGAGAATATTTCATTTTTACTGGATCGGTTACTAACCTTGTTTGCATTCTTGGTGCGGAACATTCAAAAATGAATTTAAGCTTGGGTCGAGTGGAATAAATGGATAGAGCACCACGGTTCCAATTATAGGTATAGGGAAACAAAAAAGCTACGAGCTTCCGTTCTTAATTGGAACGATTATCCGATTTAATTAAACGTTAAAAATATATTAATTAGTGCCTGATGCGGGAAAGGTTTTTCCATGAGCAGATTTTCGATTTTTTGAATGAGTCCTAATTATTAGTTATTCTCCACTATGCGCGGGAAAGAAATAAATGTGTAAAAGAAAGAGTATAGTGATAAAGCATTTTTTTTTTCCAAAATCACAAGAGCGATTGACTTGAAAAAGTAAAGGATTTCTAACCATCTTCTTATTTTATTTTATAATGAACATAAAGTAATTAGATGGAAAAATAAGGGATAGAGAGTCCGTATATAAGTTTATCCCTTTCCGAAGTATCTATTCTTTTTTTATTATACTCCTTTGCTTTGTTTTTATTCTATCGCACTATGTATCATTTATTTAATAATAATAAACTCCAAAATCCTCTATCTTTGCTTCAATCAAATCTAAGTTAAAATGAAAATGGAGGAATATCCAAGATATTTAGAACGAGATAGATCTCGAAAAAATGATTTCCTATACCCACTTATCTTTCGGGAATATATTTATACACTTTCTCATGATCATGGTTTAAATAAATCTATTTTGTTGGAAAATGAAGGTTATAACAATAAATCTAGTTTAGTAATTGTAAAACGTTTAATTACTCGAATATATCAACAGAATCATTTAATTATTTCTGCAAATGATTCTAACCAAAATCCATTTCTTAGGTACAATAAGAATTTATATTTGCAAATGATATCAGAGGGGTTTGCAGTCGTTGTGGAAATTCCATTTTGTCTACAATTAGTATCTTCTTTCGAAGAGTCAGAAATAGTCAAATCTCATAATTTACGATCAATTCATTCACTATTTCCTTTTTTAGAGGACAAATTTCCACATTTAAATTATGTATCAAATGTATTAGTACCTTATCCTATCCATCTAGAAAAATTGGTTCAAACCCTTCGATACTGGGTAAAAGATCCCTCTTCTTTGCATTTATTCCGACTCGTTGTTCATGAGGAGTGGAATTGGAACAGTCTTATTATTCCAAAGAAATCTATTTCCATTTTTCCAAAAAGTAATCCAAGATTCTTCTTCTTCCTATATAATTTTCATGTATATGAATACGAATCCATCTTTTTTTTTCTCCGTAACCAATCCTTTTATTTACGATCAACATTGTCTCGGGTACTTCTTGAGCGAATAAATTTCTACGGAAAAGTAGAACAGTTTACAGAAGTCTTTGCTAATGATTTTCAGTCCGTCCTATGTTTGTTCAAGGATCCTTTCATGCATTATATTAGATATCAAGGAAAATTCATTTTGGCTTCAAAGTATACGCCTCTTCTGATGAAAAAATGGAAATATTACTTTGTCAATTTATGTCAATGTCATTTTTATGTGTGGTTTCAGCCGGAAAAGATCTATATAAACCTCTTATCCAAACACTCTCTAGACTTTTTGGGTTATCTTTCAAGTGTACGACTAAATCCTTCAGTGGTACGGAGTCAAATGTTAGAAAATTCATTTATAATAGATAATGCTATGAAAAAACTCGATACAATAGTTCCAATTATTCCTTTGATTGGATCATTGGCACAAACGAACTTTTGTAACGAAATAGGATATCCCGTTAGTAACCCGACCCGGGCTAATTCATCGGATTCTGATATTATCGCCCGATTTGTGCGTCTATCCAGAAATTTTTTTCATTATTATAGTGGATCCTCAAAAAAAAAGAGTTTGTATCGAATAAAATATATACTTCGGCTTT